GCCCAGAAAATATCATATTCGTGAAGCAGAAACATAGAAGCACTCCTATTAATGTGGAATATACCGAATTAGTTGATTCAAATTGGAATTCTCAATTCATCCATAACTGCATTAGTCGAAACAACAATTTTGATCAAACCACATAGTTTCGTTTGTTTACTTGTTGTGGGTCATGTATCGTCTCAAGATTCATCCAACGAAATCCCACTTACACTTACTTCGATTCTATTTAGATATGGTGTAGACATATAATGCTATTATACAAATCAAACTCTCTCCTACCTTGCCTCGGGTTTTCTATCAAACAAAAAAAGGAATTAAGGAATTTTTTTTAAAGAATATTTTAAATAATATGAATTGAAATTGAAATAATATTCAAACAATATTATTCAAATAAGATTAAATGAAATATTAAACATAAATAATTTCAATATTCTATTAATATAATAGAGCCAAAGAGGAGGTCTGGCCCATTTTTTCTCTCTCTCTCTTTTTTTTTTTTTTTTTTCTTAGTGATTTAGAATATAGTCAGTAGTCAGATGTAATAGAATTTCTAGGAATTTCCATCTCGGGATTTATGGTATATTCTACGTGGCTGTGTTGGTGTATTCTTTTCATTAAGATCCGGATAGAGGATTATTGTTTCTATTGATTTGATACGGATACGAAAACGGAATGCATCGACCGATTCGATTCTCTCTCCCTGTCCCAGATTTATACTTAATTGATTTGATTCAATCCATTGAATTGTGAGGAACCCTTACATATAAAAACTCATGGGTTCCTATACCCAAATTAGGAAACTTTGGACCTGTACTACCCCGGCCCCGGCTTTACCCCCGAGTTAGAAGTCTTGAAAGAATCATTTCAGACCCATTTCTAGGACTAAAGATCGTGATTTGGAATGACTCGAAATACTTATTTATTTAATGTAATAATAACACCTAGCAGGACCAACCAACGAGTTAGGTTTCGTGACAACAAAAAACGTTTCTTTTGAAGCAAACCTACAAAATGGGGCATAGTTTAATGGTAGAGTCGGCTGAATCGTAAATGATTTACAGAAGATACTTCGAATGGAATCATGCGTTGTCGAACGATTCGATAGACAAAATCTCCCCATCCCAAAACCAACTCATAGAACATAGAAATAGAAGAGGGTGCGTTGATACATTTAGGACCAATTCATTGTCTCTAAAACAATGAATTGGGATTGTTGTTCTGCCAAAAGGCGATACGTCGGGGGATTCCTAACTCATCCAAGTTCAAATGGGCCCTAATCTTTTTAGATAAAGCCTGCATTGGTAGAATTGGAATGATGAACAAATTGGATTGGGTAGATTGGAATAAAAAAAAATAAGTTAAATAAGTTATTAAGTATTGTACAGAAAAATGACTACTTGCTTTGCTAAGCCGGTTATACGAAGAAAAGCCTATTGTACAATAAAACTTACCAAAGAGCTTCGTTTTTGAAACTCTGGCTTTTCTACAAATACAAGAACAAGAATAGGTTCTAGATAATGTGACTTACTATTAGATTGAATTTGGATTTGATTTGGTTGGGTCAGGTTGGAGTTTTTCTTGAGCCAGGCTCATGTTATGATTTTGACTTCATAAATTGACTTGGGTATACCAAAGCAAAGGTGTATCACTAAATCTTGGATCATGGACAAATAAAAGAGGAAAAAGGCCGTATGTCATTCACAGACGAAGATTAATGAAGAAGAATGGGTTTGTTTATCCGAGATTTGAAAATACCGATCCGATTGGATCCATTGGAATAAATTATTGTTTTCAAGCCCCGAGGGATCTCCGTGATCCTGTGGGAATGATTCCATTTCTATGGAACAATCAACCGGCCGGTCACACGCACTAATTAGGAAATGAATACAAAAATGTATAGGGCTATACGGACTCGAACCGTAGACCTTCTCGGTAAAACAGATCAAACTTATTATTATCGAAATGATTCGAACTGTTTCAAAGACCCAACATGCGTTTTTTTTTTTGCATTGGGCTCTTTCATTAACTGATAAAAAGATCGGCTAGTCCACCATATTTTTTCTTGACAGGAAGATAACGAGATGGCTCCATGCGCTCGGATTCATTATTTGAATTCTGATCCGGGAGCAATACCAAAGTGTTTCAAAGAAGGGTTACCCTGACGTAGGTCTGCCTCCGGCCTAGATCAACCTAAGTTAAATGGAGTCTCTATCAATCCGCCCCAAGAGTCAAATATGATACTTCATACACCTTAAAGTTCATAGGACGAAAAGAGGTTATTTTGAGGTCCTTATCCTCATTATGCCTAGCATTGAAGGGACTGGGTATTCACCTTATCAATGATCAAACCAATGATGGGTTCTATTTGGTACCTGAATTGGCACCTGAATCGGACCGAACAAAATATTTGTCAGGCTATTGTTCTCTTGTTCCCTCGAATCCATGGAGTAAGACATCGATTTCTCAATAAGATCAATTCTGTTGATTGCATGATGGA